CCCAAAATGTTCCATCTTCCTAGAAAAGTGGATTCGTTCCAGAAAGATTCCAGAAGATGTTAATCGTAAGCAAGAAGATTGTTTACGAAGAAACAACAAGAAAAATTCATATTCTGATACATAAGAGTTATATAGGAATCGAAATAGTCTTTTATTTTCTTTTTTCAAAAGAAAAATGGATTTCATTGAAGTAATAAGACTATTCCAATTCGAATAATAGTTGAGAAAGAATCGCAATAAATGCAAAGATGGAACATCTTGGATCCGGTAGTCAAGGACTTGAACCAAGATTTCAAAATGGATAGGATAGGGTATCTCTATATGTGATAGATAAGATAAATGCAAAAATTTGTCTTCTAAAAAGGGAAATATTGAATGAATAGATTGTAAATTTTGAAACTTTGGTATTTCTTTTTCTTCCGGACAAGATAGTTCTCTTAGCGAGAATGGGATTTCTACAACGATTGCAAACCCCTCAGATAGAATCTGAGAATAAAACTCCGAATAAAAATGATTGCTGTGATCCAACAATCGATCTTGGTTAGGATGATTAACCGAATTAATCCAAAAATTCTGCTGATACATTCGAATAATTAAACGTTTCACAAGTAGTGAACTAAATTTCTTGTTATTACAACCAAAAATTTCCACAGGTTCCGAACCATTCAATCCATAATCATGGGCAAATGCATAAATATATTCCTGAAAGAGAAGTGGGTAAACGAAGTATTGTTTACGATATTTCTGTTTTTCTGAATACCCTTCGAATTTTTCCATTTGTATTTCTACTTGAATCAGAGAAAAAAAGCATTTCTCGATTTATCAAATACATAGTGCAATATGGTCAGAACAGGGTGTTACATTTTTAAAAACAAACCCTGGGAAAAAAGGGAGTCTAATCCATAGATCTTTTTCTGGTCCTTTTCTATCTAATTAGTTTATGTTTGTTCTAATTCCAAAACAAAAAAGAACAAATCTTTTATTTTTGCAGGCCAATCGCTCTTTTGATTTTGGAATACAGTTTCGTTATCAATATACTGCTTCTTTTACACATTCAATTCATAACATCCCTTTTCAATCCATAATCAAGAATAATTAGGATTCCTAAAAAAATTAAAGGGTCCACTGATAGGAAAACCCAACCTTTCCCCGCATCAGGCACTAATCCATTTTTAACGTCTAATTAGATCGGGGAATCCTTTCAATTAAGAAGTTAAGCTCGTTGCTTTTTATTTTACCAGAATTAGAGCCAGGCTCTATCCATTTATTCACTAGACCCAGAAAATCGGAATTTTTTTATTCCAAAAATCAAAAAAAAGAAATTGATTTTATTACGACATGCTATTTTTTCCATTCATTACCTTTGAGGATCAGTCGTGGTCTTCTAGACTCTACCAAGAGTCTGGACGAATTTGTTGCTTCATCCAAATGTGTAAAAGATCATAGTCGCACTTAAAAGCCGAGTACTCTACCATTGAGTTAGCAACCCAGAGAAAATAGGATCTTAGATACGATCGAAATCCAAAAATCGATGAAATTACACCAGACGCTCCCGTCAAAACATTAAATTAGCAAGACATCAAAAGAAAGATTTTATCACTCATTAAAAACACTCAAATACCAAAATAAACAAATCGGTTAAATTTCACTAAGGTTAAAAAAGAGGCAGCCCCAATCACAATAGCAAAATTGTTATTTTTTTAGCAATTTCTATTTCTTTAAATATAAAAATCTTCTATGCGAGTACATGCAAGGGGGCAACCCTATCATTTGAGCGAAGAAATACTTAATATGAAGTGACGATAAAGAGACCTATCTAGCTACAAATTCTATTTGTTCAATAGACCTTTGTCAATAGAAACACAATGGTAAGAAAACCAATTAGATACAAATAAGGAAATAAAATAAGGGCTTTTGTTGGATTGGCACGACATAAATGCAGCAAAAAAATAGGACTAAAAAAGAGGCAGTGGCTAAATAATTTAGTTCTTCAATTAACTCAAAGTTCTTTCTTTATCTTTAAAGAATTCTGCTTTCCTTAAAATATCATAAACAGTTCTTGTAGGTTGAGCACCTTTTTCAAGGAAATAGAGAATAGCTGGAACATTTAAAGAAGTTTGATTCTTTATCGGATCATAAAAACCTACTTTTTGAAGATCTCTTCCTTCTCTTCGAGATCGAACATCAATTGCAACGATTCGATAGACAGCTTATTGGGATAGATGTAGATAAACAATGCCCCCCCTAGAAACGTATAGGAGGTTTTCTCCTCATACGGCTCGAGAAAATGATTCGAATTTCTATCTATAATACAAGTATATAAAAATTAGACAAGTATATAAAAATTAGACTATGACTTGCATTAATTTCCTTATAGAAGAAAAAACAAATTTCATTTATACTCATGACTCAAGTTGGCTAATTTTGACTGACAGACTTCAAAAGAGAAATCCTTCGAAATTTTTTGAGTCGTCTCTAAACTTTTTTCTTTATCTCATCTCGAACAAATTGACTTTTTTCCTTATTCTGATCTAATTCTATTGTCGAGACGATTGAAAATCATGTTTACTTGTTCCGGAATCCTTTATCTTTGATTTGTGAAATCCTTGGGTTTAGACATTACTTCGGGAATTCCTATTCTTTTTTCTTTCAAAAGAGTAGCAACATACCCTTTCTTTTTTTTTTTTCCTTCAATAAAGCATTTTCCTCTTCTATAGAAATCGAATATGAACGATTGATTCTCATAGACTTTTAATCAAAAAAGTTTTCCAATCTTCCAAAATAAGACTTTTTTCTTATTTTAACCTTTCAATTTCTGTATTAAGGATAGACTGACAAAGTTGGCCTAATTTATTAGTTTTCACTAACCCTAGATTCTTTCCCTTGATAAAAAATAAATTCTGTCTTCTCGAGCTCCATCGTGTACTATTTACTTACAAACAACCCAGCGCAAATTCGGTTCGGGACAAATAGAACAGACTATGTCGAGCCAAGAGCATTTTCATTACTATGGAAAATGGTGGATAGCAAAATCCACAATCGATCATGTCCTTCAAGTCGCACGTTGCTTTCTACCACATCGTTTTAAACGAAGTTTTACCATAACATTCCTCTAATTTCATTGCAAAGTGGTATCGAGAATTGATCCAATATTGATGGAATCAGGAATAGTCATTGGTTTTGTATACTAATTCAAACTTGCTATCTATGGAGAAATATGGATAAAAAAAATAAGTATTTATCGGGGAAGACTCTGCAAAGATCCAATTTATTTAAACCCTTATTCTATCATATGAATGAAACATAGTTTGAAAAAGAGGAATAAAATAATTTGCTTAAGACTTATTTACTATTGAATTTCCATACTCAACAGAGAACCCGAGATGATCAATCCTGAAATGAGAAGGATCAACTCTTCTCCAACAAATAAACTATGCCAATGAAAAGATTAACAAATAAACTATGCCAATGAAAAGATTAACAAATAAACTATGCCAATGAAAAGATTGGTAGTTTTTTAGTAATTATAAACTTTTCATACTTCTTCGACTGGAGTAACCAAAGAAAGAAAAAATGAAGTAAAAAAATTAGTGTAAAGTAAAATTAAGGTCTTTGTTTTTACTTATAGTATTCTTTCTTTTAGCTAATAGAAAGAACTAAAAATCAAAAATAAGAAAAGTATGATTTTTTTTTTTGAATCCATTCTATTCTATCCAACGAATAGTTCTTACCTTATCCTTATCCGAATGGATCATTCGGGATATTTAAAGAATCTCAGATCGAGATCGTTTTCGCTTAACCAAAGAAGGACCCCTCTTTTTTTTTTCACATTAGGTGTCAAATGTATCCTGTAAGAATTCCCACTTCATGGATATGGAGCATAAAGTTTATCTAAAAAGTTCGAATTTCAAAACACATATTCAAAGCACATATAGAGTAATGAGTAGTAGGAGTATATCCTGAATGTGCCTGACAGACCCAAATTTTTAATGAAAATAAAAATATTCAATTTGACTGGACTTGACACTTGATTTTGTTTTCTGAGAAAGAAAAGGAATCCTTAAAAAGGCATCTAATCTAAGAGTTCATAAGAAATAATTATTTTCTTTAATAAGCTTTTGTGTCGTGCAGGGCACAATACGATTCTATCTTTCGTTTCATCAAAAAAAATCTGGGACGGAAGGATTCGAACCTCCGAATAACGGGACCAAAACCCGCTGCCTTACCGCTTGGCCACGCCCCATTTCGTTTTATGTGACACTAATAAACAGTATTTTTACTATATATTATTCGTCAACCCCACTTCAATTACCTAAAAAATGAGGGATATTTTCTTGCTAGGATTCTAAACATGCGGATAATATAGAATCCAAAAAATGCATTGATCATTACCTGGAATTCTATTAAGATATTATATGAAAGTCGAATTTCTTCCATTCTCATTTGAGAATGCGAATACAAGGAGGTATTTTATGTTTGGGAAAGTCCGAAGAAAAAAGGATTTTGAATCCACCTTTTCTTTTCCTTTTTCCCTTAGAAAAATAACTCAATCAAAATCCAATTATCTACTCTACAAGAAGGAACGAAATGCTTGTTATGCTTAATATACTTAGTTTAACCTGTATCTGTTTTAATTCTGTTCTTTATCCGACTAGTTTTTTCTTCGCCAAATTACCTGAAGCTTATGCCATTTTCAACCCAATCGTGGATATTATGCCTGTCATACCTGTATTCTTTTTTCTATTAGCGTTTGTTTGGCAAGCTGCTGTAAGTTTTCGATGAAATCTTTACTATTCTGTTCTGTCTGCCAAATTGAATGATGTATTCATTCCAAAAAAATGAAAAAAATGAATAAGAGCCGAGAAGTCTTATATTCTGAACTTTCGATTCTAAAATTCAAATTCTTCTACATTGAATGTATAGCTGCAGCAATAAATTTGGATCAGCCTTTCTACCCCCTGCACCTACGTTGAGCAGGTACCTTTACTTTAGGTACCCACACAATACCTAAACTTATTTTTGATATTGATAAGACTGCTTATTATAAATCAATTCTTGCTATTTTTTTTTAGAATTCATTTTTGCATTTTTAGGTGTCAAAATAAAAAAAAACATCCTAGTGGATCTGTGCAGTAAGGAAAAACGGGTAATCTATTCCTTAAAAAAAAATCTTGGAGATTATGTAATGCTTACTCTCAAACTCTTTGTTTATACAGTAGTGATATTCTTTGTTTCCCTCTTTATCTTTGGATTCTTATCTAATGACCCAGGACGTAATCCTGGGCGTGAGGAGTAAAAATCCAAAATTTTTGGAAATTTTTTCTTACAAATTAGATTTATTTTGTAATTTATCTACGAGAAAATCGGGGGATCAGAATTCCTTACAATTCGAAAGTCCCAACTGATCCGAGGGGGCGGAAAGAGAGGGATTCGAACCCTCGGTACAAAAAAATTGTACAACGGATTAGCAATCCGCCGCTTTAGTCCACTCAGCCATCTCTCCCCGTTCCAAATCGAAAGGTTTTCCTGATATGACAGAGGCAAAAAATAACGATTACAAAAAATTCTTCCTTTTTCATTTCAAAAGTGCATAAAAATTATATTGCCAATTCCATTTTAGTTATATTCTTTTTTCTTAATGTTAATAAAAAAAAGGAGAAAATTCTTGTTTTTTTTTTATTTATCAACAAAGCACAAAATATTCTTATCAAACCCACCATAAAATTGGAAAGAAAAATAAAGTAAGTAGACCTGACCCCTTGAATGATGCCTCTATCCGCTATTCTGATATATAAAATCGATGTGGATGAAATTGTTGTATAAGCAGATTTTTTGTATTTCCTTAGACTTAGACCGCGCAAGAATTTTTCGCTATTTACGATTTCATATTCTTGTTACTACACGTTCTATAGGAATAAGAAGAAATCGCAACTCTTTTCCGTTACACATAAAAATGGAATTTCGAAAGTCAACTTTTCTTTTCAATATCTTTCTTTTTTTTTTCAGAATCCTATTTTTGTTCTTCCACCCATGCAATAGACTGCGAATGAGAAAAGAGGGGTTATTTTTCCCTTAAAAGATAGGCTTTCTTTGAAATAGGAATCATAGAATAATGCTAAATTAAAATGTTTATTTCTTAATTTCTATAGTATAAGAATATAAGAAAAGTATAAGAATAAGAAAAATGAATCCAATGAAATTCATTGATTTACTACGACCTCGGTTGTGACCCCATAGATAAAAATGCAAAATTTCTATCTTCGAGACCATTGAAAAAGGGCATTGAACGAGAAAGAAATCGTCCACTGATAATCAAACTATCATATGCCTTGGAAGTAATATGAGGTGCTCGGAAATGGTTGAAGTAATTGAATAGGAGGATCACTATGACTATAGCCCTTGGTAGAGTTACTAAAGAAGAAAATGATCTATTTGATATTATGGACGACTGGTTACGAAGGGACCGTTTCGTTTTTGTAGGATGGTCCGGCCTATTGCTCTTTCCTTGTGCTTATTTCGCTTTGGGGGGTTGGTTTACAGGGACTACTTTTGTAACTTCTTGGTATACCCATGGATTAGCTAGTTCCTATTTGGAAGGTTGCAATTTCTTAACGGCAGCGGTTTCCACCCCTGCCAATAGTTTAGCACACTCTTTGTTGCTACTATGGGGACCGGAAGCACAAGGGGATTTTACTCGTTGGTGTCAATTAGGTGGTCTGTGGACTTTTGTTGCTCTCCATGGGGCTTTTGCACTAATAGGTTTCATGTTACGTCAATTTGAACTTGCTCGGTCTGTTCAATTGCGGCCTTACAATGCAATTTCATTCTCTGGTCCAATCGCTGTTTTTGTTTCCGTATTCCTTATTTATCCACTGGGACAATCGGGTTGGTTCTTTGCACCGAGTTTTGGCGTAGCAGCTATATTTCGATTCATCCTTTTCTTCCAAGGATTTCATAATTGGACGTTGAACCCATTTCATATGATGGGAGTTGCCGGAGTATTAGGCGCGGCTCTGCTATGCGCTATTCATGGGGCTACCGTAGAAAACACTCTATTCGAAGATGGTGATGGTGCAAATACCTTCCGAGCTTTTAACCCAACTCAAGCGGAAGAAACTTATTCAATGGTTACTGCTAACCGCTTTTGGTCCCAAATCTTTGGTGTTGCTTTTTCCAATAAACGTTGGTTACATTTCTTTATGCTATTTGTACCCGTCACCGGTTTATGGATGAGTGCTATTGGCGTAGTTGGCCTGGCTCTGAACCTACGTGCCTATGACTTCGTTTCCCAGGAAATCCGTGCAGCCGAAGATCCTGAATTTGAGACTTTCTACACAAAAAATATTCTTTTAAACGAGGGTATTCGTGCGTGGATGGCAGCTCAGGATCAGCCTCATGAAAATCTTATATTCCCTGAGGAGGTTCTACCACGTGGAAACGCTCTTTAATGGAACTTTCGTTTTAGCTGGTCGTGACCAAGAAACCACCGGCTTTGCTTGG